GTTAGTATTTTCCGCAAGGTAACTATCTCGGTTTCATATCGAAAATTTTTCATATCTAAACTTATATAGAATCTTTGAAAAAGGCTTTTCGTAAGTAAAAAAGAAAAGACCTACTATCTTTGGGATCTGATCCTACACCGCCGCTCAATACCTTAGTGGATCGACTCTATTACATAAGTTAATTCCTAACTTCTATCTATCTTATATATAGGCATAAGTAAGCAGTTCTTTTATTAATGTATTGGCCCAAAACCTTGTTAATTGATCTTTACGGTGCTTGCTCTCTATCAATTCTCAATTTTTTTATCCATAGACATTGAAAAGAGGTATCTAGGCATATCTTATTTCTTCATATTTTGACTTCTATGAAGTTTCTTTCTTTGCTACAGCTCATAAAAATCGTCGTTTTGGACGATGCATATGTAGCGAGCCTTTTTTGAGTATTTACTAGCAGATTTGGTCTTCCTTTTTCTTTCTATAGTGGAGATAGTCGCACGTAATGACAGATCACTGCCATATTATTAAAAGCTTGGGGTAAGAATGGGTTTCGTTCTAGTGCCCTAAAATAATATTCTAAAGCTTTTGTGTGTTCTCCATTACTTGTGTGGATAAGACCTATATTATAGAGTATATAACTTCGATCGTAGGGATCGATTTCTAGTCGCATAGCTTCATAATAATTCTGTAAAGCTTCCGCATAATTTCCTTCGGATTGAGCTGACATCCGTTACGGTCGTCATTCGATTCAAAGAATCTCCGTTCCAGAACCGTACGTGAAATTTTCATCTCATACGGCTCCTCCTTTAATATGCATAATGAGAATAAGAAATAAATACATGGAATAAAAAAAGGGGAGGGGGTGCAATATTTTCATTATGAATTGAGCAGGGCTAGTGTTTTTACAAAAAATCTCTAGCCAACCTTCTTGCGAAAGAGCTTTTACTAACATCAAACGTCTTGATACTAAATTAAATAAAAAGGATAACTCCAGCAATTCCTTTGTCCTCAACGCCTCCTAATTTCCAGGAAATAGTCACTTCAACAGTCTTCGATGGTTATATGGGTATCCAAAGTACGAACGAGATGGATATTTGTTGTCCCAACCATTTTTGTTAGTCCCAATCCAGATACGAAAAGGGAGTGGGTAGGTAATTTTTAACAAAGCTTTTGTGTTGTTGATTGCTAGGTGTAGTGTTTCTTCCCCTATGCCGCCTATTGATACTATATTACTAGGAAGTAGGATTGACCTGTAATACAGAACACATAGGTCTAACCTTTCGCTCAATACTAAAATCGATAACTGAAGCATAGTATTTGAGGCTGCATCAATCGAGGATACACGACAGAAGGAATTGTTCTATTTCTAAACTTCACCTTCAACAAGCGTAGGTTTATTTCAATAATATTTCAATAATATATAATTTAGTAGAATAAAAATATTTTTTCTTTTTATCTCGAATCGTGTGCCTTTTTCGTAAAACTAGAAGCAGTAAAATTGAATAAAAAAAAAAATAAAGAATCAAATCACACCATCTCTGTAATAAGTAAATGCCTCTTTTTCTCCTGAAGTTGTCGGAATTATTCGTAATAAGATATTGGCCACAATTGAAAAGGTCTTATCAATAAAATTTCCATTTATCCGCGATCTAGGCATAGGTATCAATCCATTCTATAATTCTTCTCATTACCCTTTCTTTGCGGGAAAATGGTTCCACAAACAAAGGATTTGTACAGTACGAAATAACATAAAAACAGAAAAACAGATTCATTTCCAAACAAAATACATTTAACGAATCTTCTGCTACTACTTATTAATATCTTAATATCTTTTTTTTTTATTCCAATTATTCCAAATACTATAATTACTCCTTTTTCAAAAATAAATAACAAGAATCAATACGAAAAAAATAGTTGAATCCTATTCGAATTCTTTTATATTCATACAAAACATATGTAAAGTATACTATATTTATTTTTTTTTTTTCTATAATAAAATAAATACGAGAATGTTTCTTTTTTAAGAGTGTTAGTTTATATTGACAATTCCTTTTTCGTTAAAGATTGATTTTAGTAAATTAATTTTATTAAATAAATTTCCTGCGCTAATATTTATGTAGTCTTTTATGTAGTGCCAATCCAACAAATTTCTTGCCTTACGTGCCCATTGGGGTTCCGCAAGTGCCTTTTCTAATTCCCGACGACGAAGAAGCATCCTGGGTTGACATATACAACCGACTTTATCGAGGAAGAGTACTTTTTTTAGGCCAAGAACTCGATATCGAAACCGGGAATCAAATTATGGGTATTATGGCATTTCTAAATATTGAGGATCCGACCCAGGATTTGTATTTGTTTATAAATTCTCCCGGCGGATTGGCAATATCCGGGATAGGTATTTATGATATGATGATATCTGTGCTACCCGATGTATATACACTAGGACTAGGAGTAGCTGCTTCAATGGCAGCTTTTGTACTAGTGGGAGGAACAGTTACCAAACGTTTAGCATTCCCTCACAGTCGGACAATGCTTCATCAACCTGCTAGCGCTTTTATTCAGGCGAAAGCCGGAGACTTTCTCGACCAAGCCGCAGAAGTAGTGATCTTGCGCAAAAAAATCACAGAGGTTTTGGCACAAAGAACGGGCAAATCCTTCTCGGTTATATCCGAAGATCTGGAAAGAGATGTTTTTATGTCAGCAACAGAAGCCCAAGCTTACGGAATTGTTGATTCTCTAGCGGTCGAATAAAACGACTAAAACTACCAAACCCAAACAACAGTCGTAATGTTGTCTTTTCCTTTCTAATCATTATCATTGGGTTAGGATTGATCTAAACTAGTCCATTATGTATATGATTTAACATGCCAACGATTAAACAACTTATTAGAAACACAAGACAGCCAATCAGAAATGTCACGAAATCCCCCGCTCTTCGGGGATGTCCTCAGCGTCGAGGAACATGTACTAGGGTGTATGTGTGACTCGTTCAGATTATGAGCTGGAACCAAAAAGCAAATGAAAGAATTTTTCCAGTATTAATTATCAGTACCAGTGAATAGGATAAAATGGAAGAACTTCAGTCACTATCTAAAATGAAAAAGATCTATTCATCTATTGGGTATGAAATTTATGGTTTCCATTGTATTGGTGTAAATCCGATTTAAGATGAGAAAAAATTTCCCATTGGTAGCGAACGTTATCCATTGAGCGGGGAATCTTATTTTTCGGGCAAAACAAAAAAAATTATGCTCCCATTCTTGCAAAAACGGACTAACAGGGCCAGTTATCTAGCTAACCTTCAAAATTAAATACCGTTACTGTATAAGTGGATCTCATTGTGAAAGACCTATTACTGGATAATTCATGGGTAGAGCCAAAAAGTTTGAACTGTACAAGTTATCAATAACATTCAGTAAATGAAGTAAAGGGCTCCGGTGTATAGAGAGGACCTCACCGTTTAAGAAGTAACCATAGAAACGAAGGAACCCACTATTTCTTTATTCATCTATATTTCAATTGAATTTACATTTTTATTTGTTTGATACATTAATACAATTTTTTAGACATTTTTTTGCCTTGTTTGAAGGCAAAAAAATGTCTAAAAAAAGAAAAAAATAGTGGTCGGGAAGGTTATAGTAGCAAAAGCCATTGGGATTTTTATTTTATACATTGGGAAATTTCGTTTTGTTATTAATAGGCCAGGAAGGGAAAAAAGAATAACTCAAAGAAAGAAAATTAATTAGTTATTCATCACAAAGTTTCATTTATTCAATGACTAGAGTTAGACGAGGATATATAGCTCGGAAACGTAAAAGAAAAATAATTCGTTCATTTGTATCAACTTTTCGGGGGGCTCATTCAAAACTTACTCGAACTATTGCTCAACAGAAAATAAGGGCTTTGGTTTCGGCTCATCGGGATAGAGGTAGGCAAAAGAGAGATTTTCGTCGTTTGTGGATTACTCGGATAAACGCAGCAATTCGCGAAAACGGGGTATACTCTAATTTTAGTACTTTTATACATGATCTGCACAAGAGACAGTCACTTCTTAATCGTAAAATACTTGCGCAATTAGCTATAATAGATAGGAATTGTGTTTATATGATTTCCAACGAGGTCAGAGATTGGAAAGAATCCCCCAAAATGATTTAAATCAAATTCCCCGGAGTTTATTCTCCGGGAGGATATAGTATAAATTAGTCTGATAAAATAAATAAAAAAAATCAAAAAACCTATTCAAAAAAAAAATTCCCCGATTTTCTATTTTCTTATTATCTTACGACACAACAATCAAATCAAGATTCTCATTTTTTTTTAAAACAACCAGCAATCCATTTTTGATTTCAGATTCGAATTTGGTTTTGATTCAATTATCAATTAAATAAAGACCTTTTCCTTTTATTTTATTTATTTTTGGTTCTTAAATTAGCAGTTCTAGTAGTCTTGGTTCTTAAATTAGCAGTTCTAGTAGTCTTGGTTCTTAAATTAGCAGTTCTAGTAGTCGACTTGATTCTTTCAAATTGTTTCTCATTTTTATTATAAAATGAAAATTTATTCTTTTGAATAAAAGGTAACAAAGATAAGATACGAGCTTGTTTTATAGCAATAGTAATTAATCGTTGTTGTTTCAAGGTCAATCTATTTACTCGCCTAGATAATATTTTTCCTTGGTCACTAATAAATCGACGAATTAAATTCACGTTTCTATAATCAATTCGCTCCCCCGATTGGATCGGGGGCAAACGTCTACGAAAAGATCGCTTGGATTTAATAAAGGGTCGCTTGGGTTTATCCATAGTTTGTTGTTTAGTTTATTCCTTAATATACCGAAAATCCTATTTCGGTTGTACCTAAAAAAAATTAGAATTAAGAAATAGGATTTGGTTTGTTTATTTCTATTTTATATATTTCTTTCTATATTTTATTTTCTATATAAATAATTAAAATATTCTAAAATGAAAATAGAAATTTGATACTTCTTTTGATACTTCTAATTATATATTTATATAAATAGAAAATATATTTATATAAAATCTAATGAAAATAGTTTTGTCCCCTTACTTGAAAAAATGATAGACAGACGGGGCTCGGTTCGATCTATTTCTTTATCTCTCCATGAATTGTATGTCTGTAACAATAGGAACAGAATTTTCGCAATTCCAATCGACTAGGCGTATTGTGTCGATTCTTTTGAGTAATATATCTGGAAATGCCCCTTGATTCCTTATTAACACTCTTTCGAACACAACCGGTGCATTCCAAAATAACTTTTACTCGGGCATCTTTACCCTTAGCCATCAACCTAACCTCCTTTGGATTTTTGATTCAAGTCACTTTTTTATTTTTATTTTCGATCCGAAGTGAAGAAGAAAAAAAAAAAAAAAAAATAGAAGTTCCTAACTCGAAATACAAATACAATTAGAAAGATTTCGCTGCAATCAAATCAATAGAGTAATAATAGTAAATAAATTAAGAAATACTCCGTAATCAAATGGTTTCTAACTATATTTTTAATCACAATATTTCATTTTAATAGCTTGTCTGATACTATGTACCCTAGATTCACATTTTCGTTTCCATTCTCCCTCTTTTTTTTTAGAGCTTTTCATTCGAACCGGATCCCAAGTTTTGATAGGGTTGAATCTACTTTTTGTCTTTCTCCCATTCTTATTTTATTAAAAAAACTTCTATTAAAAAAAAAGGGGGGGGTTAGTCCCAGATAGGTGATTCTATCTCTAATCTTCGTTACCCCCTTACCACGTCAATAACTAGAATCAAAAAAAAGGGAATGTCAGCGCATCTGGGAAAAAACGATTGATTTCGATTAATAGACCAGCTAAAGCCCCAAACCATAGAGTACTTAGGACCGGTGCCACGGAAAGATATGTTTTTAGATCTCGCATTGAAAATCCTCCTTCTTTATTTCTTTAATGTAATATATAAAATAAAGGCAATACATATCTAATCTACGATCAGATGTATATATAGTTTAAAAAAGTTAAAGACTACGTTTGTACACAAAATCCCTAAGCTAAGTCAAATTCAAATAAATGTACAACGATCCAATAGATAAAATATTTTTTTTTTAGAAAATGGAGTAGCATGCCCCTTCTTACCGAGCATTCCCGAAAAGCTTTTTTTATTTATGACAGGTTTTTCATATCTATCAAAAAATTTTTATTATACCTTATATGATATGAGACCAAAAAGAGGAAATGGCAAGATATATTATGTATTATATAGGAAATAACGATGTGGAAAACAAGACAAGGATTCTTTACAATTACACTATAAAAAAATGAAATTGAAAGGGATGTAGCGCAGCTTGGTAGCGCGTTTGTTTTGGGTACAAAATGTCACGGGTTCAAATCCTGTCATCCCTACCAAATTACTTTTCCTATGAGAAGTAAAAAGGAGGAATTCAATTTTAATTAAAATCGATTAAAAACAGAATTTCTCATTTTTTTATCATACTCTATATTATAGAGAGTGTATGCATGCAGGATGTACATGTAGTTTTTGGTTACAAAAAATTTTACAGTCTTATATCTATTATGATAAGAAAACGCTCTTAGTTCAGTTCGGTAGAACGTGGGTCTCCAAAACCCAATGTCGTAGGTTCAAGTCCTACAGAGCGTGATTCCATTCTTGTTAGGTCGAATCGAATTAGACTGACATAACTGAGCAATAATCTAGATTTGACCTCCTCCTTTCTCTAATCTACAGGAGGTCAATCAAAAAAATAAATATTTGTTAATTAATCTAATTAATCAAAGGCCCAATTGATCACCGCGTCTATATTGTAAATATGCGGTTACGAATAATCCAGCCAAAGTAATAGGAATTAGACCTAAGACGATTCCAAATAGAAAAACTTCAATCATTTCAATTCATTTGAAAAAAAAAAGAAAAAGGTAATATCTCTCCCTAAATATTAATCTGAATCACCCATGAATCTCAATAACCAAAAAAATTATCAATTGACGCGACGCGGTAAAGAGCTAAGAAATATATGGAATCCCACAAAACGATTTCTTGAGTTGTTCATTCAATTAATTTCAAATAAGTCGTATCTTACTCAGACCTATAAATAAAGCGGAAGTTATAGTTAAAGCCGCTAGTAAAAAACCGAAGTAACTAGTTATAGTAGGCATGAAGGAACTAAATGAAATATGTTCTTTTTATACATATGTATATAAAGCACTTACCTAAGTTTCCATTTTTTGAAACATCGGAAGGAGAATAAGCAAAAATATCAATTCTAAAGAATAAGTTCCGTTGAAAGTTTTTGATTTATCAATTATTCACTATTAGATTATAGGTGTCATTAACAAAGTCAGATCGATAGAAAAAAAAAAAAAAGAAATGACTTATTTATTCTCTGTGACATCTACACATCTCATGATTTTGAATCAACAGATTTATTGAGAAACTCTTCAGTAAACTAATCTAATCTAATACTACAATACAATTTTAACTCAATTTTCATTTTGACTCAGT